ACTAAAAGAGAATACTTGCCTAAACTATATGATCCTTTCTTGCATGGACCCTACCGCGGAAGAATCAAAAAATGGGGTTCTCCTTTAAGCATAAATCAAATTTATAAAAAAAAAAACACGTATCCGTTTTGGATAAATAAGATTCATGCTCTACTTCTTACTACTGATTATCACGAACTTGAACAGACACTAGATACACTCAATATAAAATCATTAGCAACAGAAAAAGAACTCTCTTTATTGACAGAAGATGAACAGGGAAATATCGATTCCGAGGATCGAGTCAAAATTTTGAAATTTTTATTCAATATAGTTATAACTAATCCCAACAATGAAACAATTAGAAAAAAATCTATTGGAATAAAAGAAATAAGTAAAAAAGTTCCTCGATGGTCATACAAATTAATCGACGATTTAGAACAACAGGAGGGAGAAAACGAGGAAAATGTAACAGCAGAGCATGAAATTCGTTCAAGAAAATCCAAGCGCGTCGTGATTTTTACTAATAACCAGGCAAACGCCGATACTTATACTAATACCAAGGATGCTAATGATCCTGATCAAACAGACGAAGTGGCTTTGATACGCTATTCGCAACAATCGGATTTTCGGCGCGACATAATAAAAGGTTCCATGCGTGCCCAAAGGCGTAAAACAATTACTTGGGAGCTGTTTCAAGCAAATGTGCATTCCCCCCTTTTTTTGGACAGAGTAGACAAACCACTCTTTTTTTCTTTTGATATTTCTGGACCGCTGAAACGAATATCTCGAAATTGGATATGTAAAAACAAAGAATCAAAAATTTCTGATTATACAGAAAAAAAGATCGAGAAAAAAGACGAGGCCAAAAGAGAAAAATACAAAAGAGAAGAGAAAATGAGGATAGAAATAGCAGAAGCTTGGGATAGTCTTTTACTTGCTCAAGTAATAAGGGGCTCCGTGTTAATAACCCAATCAATTCTTAGAAAATATATTATATTACCTTCACTGATAATAGTTAAAAACATTGCCCGTATGTTATTATTTCAATTTCCTGAGTGGTCTGAGGATTTAACGGATTGGAATCGAGAAATGCATGTTAAATGCACTTATAATGGTGTTCAATTATCCGAAACCGAATTTCCAAAAAACTGGTTAACAGACGGTATTCAGATAAAGATCCTATTTCCTTTTTGCCTGAAACCTTGGCACAGATTTAAACTACAACCCTCTCATAAAGATCCAATGAAAAAAAAGAAAGGTCAAAAGAATGATTTTTGCTTTTTAACAGTTTGGGGAATGGAAACTGAACTACCTTTCGGCTCTCCTCGAAAACGGCGTTCGTTTTTTGAGCCTATTTTTAAAGAACTAAAAAAAAAAATAAAAAAATTGAAAACGAAATGTTTTATAGCTTTAACAATTTTTAAAGAAAAAACGAAATTGTTTCGAAAAGCTTCAAAAGAAACAAAAAAATGGATCACTCAAAGCATTCTATTTCTAAAGGGAATAATAAAAGAACTTTCAAAAAGAAATCCAATTCCATTTTTTGGGTTGAGAGAACCATATGAATTGGGCAAAACTAAAAAGGATTCGATAATCAGTAATAAGATGATTCATAAATCATCCCTTCAAATTCAATCTATGGCGTGGACAAATTATTCATTAACAGAAAAAAAAATAAAAGATCTGACTAAGAGAACAAACACAATCAAAAATCAAATACAAAAAATTCTAATTATAAAAGACAAGAAAAACGAATTTCTAACTCAAGAAATAAATAGTAGTTCTAACAAAATAAGTTATCAGGATAAAATATTAGAATCAGCAAAAAAAATTTGGCAAATAGTAAAAAGAAGAAATATTCGATTAATCCGGAAATTCTATTTTTTTATAAAATTTTTCATTGAAAAGATATACATGGATATTCTTCTATATATCATTAATATTCCAAGAACCAATACCCAACTTTTTCTTGAATCAACAAAAAAAATGATTGAGAACTTCATTCACAATAATGAAGCAAATCAAGAAAGAATTAATAAAACAACTAAAAATACAACTCATTTTATTTCAACTATAAAAACCTCACTTTCTTCACTTTCTAATATTAGTATTAGAAATAAAAATGAAAAAGCTTTTTGTGACTTATCCTCCCTCTCACAAGCATATGTATTTTACAAATTATCACAAACCCAAGTTATTAGTTTTTATAAATTCAAACCTATCCTTCAATATCATGGAACATCTCTTTTTCTTAAAAATGAAATAAAAGATTATTTTGAAGAAGAGGGAGTATCTCATTCCAGATTAAGACATCATTATGGGTTAAGACAGAAAATCGTTTGGCATTCTGGAATGAATGAATGGAAAAACTGGTTAAGGAGTCGTTATCAATACGATTTATTTCAGAATAGATGGCTAAAATTAGTACCAGGACAATGGCGAAATAGAGTCAATCAACACTATCTGGCTCAAAATAAAGATTTAACAAAATGGGATTCAAATGAAAAAGAAAGATTAATTCATTACGAAAAAAAAAATGATTTTCAAGCGAACTCATTACTAACTCAAGAATATAAACTGAATCAAGAACAAAAATATAAAAAATCGAATTTTAAAAAACACTATGGATATGATTTTTTATCATATAAATCTATTAATTATCAAGATAAGAGGGACCCGTATGCTTATGGATCACCATTCCAAGTAAATAAGAGGGAAGAGAGTTCTTATCATTACAACATGGATAAACAAAATTTTTTTGATACACTGAGGGATATCCCTATCCATAATTATCTAGGAGAAGGCGATATCCTAGATGCTATGGGGAATTTTTCGCACAGAAAGTTTTTTAATTGGAGAATTCTTCATTTTTGTCTTAGAAATAAGGTCGATATTGAGTCCTGGGTCGATACCAGTACCAAGAGTAACAAAAATAGTAAGACTGTGGTTAAGAATTATCAAATAATTGATAAAATGGACCTTTTTTATTTCACAATTTATCAAGATCAAGAAAGCAACCCATCCAATAAAAAAGGAAGCCATTTTGATTGGATGGGACTGAATGAAGAAATACTAAGTCATCCTATACCGAATCTAGAACTTTGGTTCTTCCCAGAATTTGTACTGCTATATAATGCATATAAGGTTAAACCATGGATCATACCAATAAAATTACTTCTTTTCAATTTTAATGGAAATAGGAACATTAATAAAAATATTATTGAAAATAAAAAAAGGAACTCCCTTATAGCACTAAACGAAAAAAAAATTATTGGATTAGAGAATCGAAATCAAGAAGAAAAAGAACCCATAGGTGAAGGGGGTCTTGTATCAGATGCACAAAAACAAGGAAATTTTAAATCCGTTCTCTCAAACCAAGAAAAAGATGAAGATTATGATAAATCAGACAAAAAAAAACGTAGAAAGAAAAAGCAATACAAGAGCAACACGGAAGCAGAGCTTGATTTCTTCCTAAAAAGGTATTTGCGTTTTCAATTGAGATGGGATGATTCTTTAAATCAAAGAATAATCAATAATATCAAAGTATATTGCCTCCTGCTTAGACTGATAAATCCAAACGAAATTGTTATATCCTCTATTCAACGGGGAGAAATGAATCTGGATATTTTGATGATTCAGAAGGATTTAACTCTTAGAGAATTAATGAAAAAAGGAATATTGATTATCGATCCAGTTCGTCTGTCGGTAAAAAATGATGGACAATTTATTCTATATCAAACTATAAGTATTTTGTTAGTTCATAAAAATAAACAACAAATTAATCAAAGATACCAAGAAAAAAACTATATTGATAAAAATCATTTTTCTGAAGCAAGACATCAAAAAATGACTGAAAATAAAGACAAAAATCATTATGATTTGTTTGTTCCTGAAAATATTTTATCCCCTAACCACCGGCGAGAATTGCGAATTCGAATTTCTTGCAATTCAAGGGATAAAAATGGTATGCATAGAAATGCAGTATTTTTAAATAATGTAAAAAACTGTGGTCAAGTTTTGACTAAAAACAAACATCTTGATAGTGATAAAAAGAAACTAATTAAATTAAAGTTCTTTCTTTGGCCCAATTATCGATTAGAAGATTTAGCTTGTATGAATCGATATTGGTTTAATACTAATAACGGCAGTCGTTTCAGTATGATAAGGATCCGTATGTATCCGCGTCTGAAAATTCGTTAATGGTACATTTTAATGGTACATTTTCCCCTATATTATATATGTATCGTGCCGGGTATATGAAAACAAATAGATGGTCACAAGGATTGTCTTACATTTTATTCTGATACACGATACTAATTTAATGACATACATATCAATTAGATCGACAAATGAATCAACAAAATCCTCTTATTTGAACTCTCAAATTTTCTCTTTTGTAGAAATCTCTCACTCTTTTGTATCCCTATACGAATCAAATCGAAACCCGGATTGATTAATTTTATTTGAAAAAAAAATGATAAAGTTCATAACGAACTTAAAATCATCGTGTATATCAAAATGACTGGTATTATTATTACTGATCAGTAAAATTCACATTCAAAAAAAGGAGGAAATTTTTTGGTTTTATGGTAAAAAATTCATTCATCTCAGTTATTTTTCAAGAAAAAAAAAAAGAAAACAGGGGGTCTGTTGAATTTCAAATAGTTAGTTTCACCAATAAGATACGAAGACTTACTTCACATTTGGAATTGCACAAAAAAGACTATTTATCTCAGAGAGGTCTACGTAAAATTCTAGGAAAACGTCAACGACTGCTATCTTATTTATCAAAGACAAATAAAATACGTTATAAAGAATTAATTGGTGAGTTGGATATTCGGGAATCAAAAAATCGTTAATTTGCAAATTTTGAATTAGTCGATTTATTAGATTTTCATTTTGATGTACTTGTTTTCGTTTTCAACAATTCATGTAAGAATGAATCGAGGAAAAACTTATGAATCTATCAGCTACAGAAAAAGACCTTATGATAGTCAATATGGGGCCGCACCACCCAT